CCCTAGATCTAGCCTCTCTATGGGGGACCCCCCCCTTCCCCCCCMMGCATATTTTTATTAATGCTTTAAGGGTATGTACAAAATGCATCGCACTCTTTGCCACATCAGACACGTCCATGAAATGTAGGACACCCCACATCATACGCTATGACCCTCCACAAACAGCCCAAACATTATCTCCAAAACGGACCTCATACGGCCATCACCCCCACCAGGAACATTCTTGTTTCAGGTACCATATAGCCCAAATGCTCCTACCTACGGCCAAGCCGCAAGCGTTTCCCAAAGACCCAGGCACTTATCTACTACGCCCTAAACCCAACCATGAGAACGAGGGATGTCCCAGTACACCTTTGCATTACTCTAGTCTACTGAATTCGCCCACCTCCTAGGTACGATTCTCCTCCAACAGCCTTCAAGCACTCCCAAGCCAGAGGACATGGTTATCTATTGATCGCGCTTCTCACGAGAACCGAGCTACTCAACGTCAGATGTGTATTACGTTATTGCCCTGCAGGCGCATACATTTAATAAACTTGCTCTTTTGCGCTATTGGTTGTAACTTCAGGAACATAACCTCCGTCATTCCTTCCTTCTTGCTCTTCACAGATACAAGTGGTCGGTTGAATAATCCTCCTTACTCTCATTATCCCGGCATACCGACCTCCTACACTTGTTTTTTTTCGGCGTCTCTTCAATAAGCCCCTCAAGTGCAGCGCAGGTGTTATCTTCCTCTTGACATGTCCATCACATGACTACCGCGCATATGAATCCCCTAACACCCAGAATGTCATGGTCTGACGGATAAGGTCGTCTCAAACTTAGCACTGATGCACTTTGACCCCATTCATGGAGTGCGCGCAAATCACCTCTAGACAACAGATAGTGTAATGGTTGCCGGACATAAAAATTATTATTCCATATACTAGGAACTATCATTTAAATCTAGNNTTACGCATTCTTTTTTTTTTATCTTGACATTTTTTGTTTTTTTTGTTAAAAAATTAAACCATTTATCCCTACATTTTACAAACCATTCATCATCAATTTTTTAATCTTAACCTTCCTCTAAGTTTCCTACTGTAACACAAACGATAATCAATCATCATCATCCCATCATTTTACCCCAAAAAACAAACCACGTACAACTGATTTTTCCCTACCACTTACCCTCCCATGCCACCGAAAAAAACAAACAAAATAGAAACCATGATCATAAAATATGCAATCAATTATAAATTAAAATCCCTACGTTCTTGTAGCTTATAGARAGCATGACACTGAAGATGTCAAGATGGCTGCTACACACACCCAAGAACAAAAGACTTAGTCCTAACCTTACTGTTAGTTTTTGCTAGGTATATACATGCAAGTATCCGCGCGCCAGTGTAGATGCCCTGGACACCTTGATTAGGTAGATAGGAGCGGGTATCAGGCTCACCATAACCGTAGCCCAAGACGCCTAGCACTTGCCACGCCCCCACGGGTCTTCAGCAGTAGTTAATATTAAGCAATGAGTGTAAACTTGACTTAGCCATAGCAAATTAGGGTTGGTAAATCCTGTGCCAGCCACCGCGGTCATACAGGAGACCCAAATTAACATTATAACGGCGTAAAGAGTGGTCACATGTTATCCAAGTAACTAAGATTAAAAAGCAACTGAGCTGTCACAAGCCCAAGATGCTAATAAGGCCTCCTTATCAAAGAAGATCTTAGAACAACGATCAATTGAACTCCACGAAAGCCAGGGCCCAAACTGGGATTAGATACCCCACTATGCCTGGCCCTAAATCTTGATGCTTACACCTACTAAAGCATCCGCCCGAGAACTACGAGCACCAACGCTTAAAACTCTAAGGACTTGGCGGTGTCCCAAACCCACCTAGAGGAGCCTGTTCTGTAATCGATGATCCACGATATACCTGACCATTCCTTGCCAAAACAGCCTACATACCGCCGTCTCCAGCTCACCTACCCTGAAAGCCCAACAGTGAGCGCAATAGCCCCACCACGCTAATACGACAGGTCAAGGTATAGCCTATGGAATGGAAGCAATGGGCTACATTTTCTAAGTTAGAACATACGGCAAAGGGGTATGAAATAACCCCTGGAAGGCGGATTTAGCAGTAAAGTGGGACAATCGAGCCCTCTTTAAGCCGGCTCTGGGGCACGTACATACCGCCCGTCACCCTCCTCATAGGCGCCCCCCCCCCCATAAATTAATAAGTTACTCAGCCAAAGATGAGGTAAGTCGTAACAAGGTAAGTGTACCGGAAGGTGCACTTAGGATACCAAGACGTAGCTTAACTAAAAGCCTTCAGCTTACACCTGAAAAATGTCTGCTAATATCAGATCGTCTTGATGCCAACCTCTAGCCCAATCGACATGACCTGGAATAACAAAGTCACTTAATACACCTAACTAAAGCATTTACTAGTCCCAGTATAGGCGATAGAAAAGACACCATTGGAGCGATAGAGATCACGTACCGTAAGGGAAAGATGAAATATTAGTGAAATAAACTAAGCTAAAAACAGCAAAGATCAACCCTTGTACCTTTTGCATCATGGTCTAGCAAGAAAAACCAAGCAAAATGAATTTAAGTTTGCCACCCCGAAACCCAAGCGAGCTACTTACGAGCAGCTATTTTGAGCGAACCCGTCTCTGTGGCAAAAGAGTGGGATGACTTGTTAGTAGAGGTGAAAAGCCAATCGAGCTGGGTGATAGCTGGTTGCCTGTGAAACGAATCTTAGTTCACTCTTAATTCTTCTCCAAGGAAACACATAAACCCTAATGAAGCGAATTAAGGGCAATTTAAAGGAGGTACAGCTCCTTTAAAAAAGAATACAATCTCTACGAGCGGATAAATAAGGACTTACCATACATACTGTGGGCCCTCAAGCAGCCATCAACAAAGAGTGCGTTAAAGCTCTACCCTACAAAAATATAAAAACAACATGACTCCCTCCCCATTAACAGGCTAACCTATATTTAAATAGGAGAATTAATGCTAGAATGAGTAACCTGGGTCCTCCCTCTACGACGCAAGCTTACATCGGCACATTATTAACAAACCACTAATATACGACTAATCAAACAAGCAGAGTATTAAGCACATTGTTAACCCGACAAAGGAGCGTCCTCTAAGAAAGATTAAAACCTGTAAAAGGAACTCGGCAAACCCGTCAAGGCCCGACTGTTTAACCAAAAACATAGCCTTCAGCAAACCACAAACAAGTATTGAAGGTGATGCCTGCCCGGTGACTCACGTTCAACGGCCGCGGTATCCTAACCGTGCAAAGGTAGCGCAATCAATTGTCCCATAAATCGAGACTAGTATGAATGGCTAAACGAGGTCTTAACTGTCTCTTACAGGCAATCGGTGAAATTGATCTCCCTGTTCAAAAGCAGGGATAAACACATAAGACGAGAAGACCCTGTGGAACTTTAAAACCAGCAACCACCTTAGATCACCTACTCACCCACTGGGTTCACTGTCGCATAAGACACTGGTCTGCGTTTTTCGGTTGGGGCGACCTTGGAGCAAAACAGAACCTCCAAAAATTAGACCATACCTCTAGACTGAGAGCAACCCCTCAACGTGCTAATAGCACCCAGACCCAATATAATTGATCAATGGACCAAGCTACCCCAGGGATAACAGCGCAATCTCCTCCGAGAGTCCGTATCGACGAGGAGGTTTACGACCTCGATGTTGGATCAGGACATCCTAGTGGTGCAGCCGCTACTAAGGGTTCGTTTGTTCAACGATTAATAGTCCTACGTGATCTGAGTTCAGACCGGAGTAATCCAGGTCGGTTTCTATCTATGATGAACTCTTCCCAGTACGAAAGGATAGGAAAAGTGAGGCCAATACTACAAGCAAGCCTTCGCCTTAAGTAATGAAAGCAACTAAATTACAAAAGGCTATCACTCCACACCACGTCCAAGAAAAGGACCAGCTAGCGTGGCAGAGCTCGGAAAATGCAAAAGGCTTAAGTCCTTTAACTCAGAGGTTCAAATCCTCTCCCTAGCTTAACCTGACAGCCCATGACCAACCACCCCTTACTAATTAACCTGATCATATCCATCTCCTACGCCCTCCCAATCTTGATTGCAGTAGCCTTTCTAACACTAGTAGAGCGCAAAATCTTAAGTTACATACAAAATCGAAAAGGCCCTAACATTGTAGGCCCATACGGCCTCCTACAGCCCCTAGCAGACGGAGTGAAACTGTTCATCAAAGAACCTATCCGACCYCATAAAACTTCAACGTCCTCACCAGTCTTATTTCTTGCAACCCCAATATTGGCCCTTCTCCTAGCAATTTCAATCTGAGCCCCCCTGCCCCTCCCCTTTTCATTAGCAGACCTAAACCTAGGCCTACTATTCCTACTAGCCATGTCAAGCCTAGCGGTGTACTCTATTCTCTGATCTGGCTGAGCTTCCAACTCAAAATACGCATTAATTGGTGCACTACGAGCAGTAGCTCAAACAATCTCATACGAAGTGACCTTAGCCATTATTCTCCTATCTGTTATTCTCCTTAGCGGCAACTACACCCTAAGCACCCTTGCAGTTACTCAGGAGCCTCTCTATCTTATTTTCTCATGCTGACCCCTCGCCATAATATGATATGTCTCCACACTTGCTGAGACTAACCGTGCCCCCTTCGATCTAACAGAAGGAGAATCCGAATTAGTCTCTGGATTTAACGTAGAGTATGCGGCCGGCCCCTTTGCACTCTTCTTCTTGGCTGAATACGCTAATATTATGCTTATAAACACTATCACCACAATCCTCTTCTTCAACCCAAGCCTGCTTAACCTCCCCCAAGAACTATTCCCCGTAGTGCTAGCCACAAAAGTTTTACTACTATCCGCAGGATTTTTATGAATTCGTGCTTCCTACCCTCGATTCCGATACGACCAGCTAATGCACTTACTATGAAAGAATTTCCTACCACTTACACTTGCCCTATGCCTCTGACACACCAGCATGCCAATTTGCTACGCGGGTTTACCCCCTTATCTAAGACCACCGGAAATGTGCCTGAACACTAAGGGTCACTATGATAAAGTGAACATGGAGGTATACCAACCCTCTCATTTCCTACAACTTAGAAAAGCAGGAATCGAACCTACACTAGAGGAATCAAAGTCCTCCATACTTCCCTTATATTACTTTCTAGTAGGGTCAGCTAAACAAGCTATCGGGCCCATACCCCGAAAATGATGGTTTGACTCCTTCCCCTGCTAATGAACCCCCAAGCAAAACTAATTTTCATGACTAGCCTCCTCCTGGGGACTACCATCACAATCTCAAGCAACCACTGGATCATAGCCTGAGCCGGCCTTGAGATCAACACACTTGCCGTCCTACCATTAATTTCAAAATCTCACCACCCACGATCCATTGAAGCAGCCACTAAGTACTTCCTGACCCAAGCAGCTGCCTCTGCCCTAGTTCTATTCTCCAGCATGACCAATGCATGACACACCGGACAGTGAGACATCACCCAACTAACCCACCCCACATCTAGTCTTATTCTAACTTCAGCAATTGCAATAAAATTAGGCCTAGTCCCATTCCACTTCTGATTCCCAGAAGTACTACAAGGCTCCCCTCTCCTCACTGGCCTCCTGTTGTCCACTATCATAAAACTACCCCCAATTACCCTCCTATACATAACATCCCCATCACTAAACCCTACACTCCTAACTACCCTAGCTGTCCTCTCAGCAGCCATCGGAGGATGAATAGGCCTCAACCAGACACAAATTCGAAAAATCTTAGCTTTCTCCTCCATCTCGCACCTTGGCTGAATAGCAATCATCATCGTCTATAACCCCAAGCTCACTCTCCTTAACTTCTACCTGTATACTATGATGACTGCAACTGTCTTTCTTACTCTAAACTCAATTAAAGTAATAAAACTATCCACCCTGATGACTATATGAACCAAAGTCCCTTCACTAAATACAATGCTACTCTTAACCTTACTTTCTCTTGCAGGACTTCCTCCCTTAACAGGATTTCTACCTAAATGACTTATCATTCAAGAACTAACTAAACAAGAAATAATCCCCGCAGCCACACTCATATCTCTCCTTTCGCTGCTAAGCCTATTCTTCTACCTTCGCCTTGCATACTGCACAACAATCACACTCCCCCCACACACCACGAACCACATAAAACAATGACGCACCAGCAAATCAACCAATATTATGATTGCTGTCTTAGCCACAATATCCCTCATTCTCCTCCCCATCTCGCCCATGATCCTCTCCATTATCTAAGAAACTTAGGATTAATTTAAACCGAAGGCCTTCAAAGCCTTAAACAAGAGTTAAACCCTCTTAGTTTCTGCTAAAGTCCGCAGGCTACTACCCTGCATCCCCTGAATGCAACTCAAGTACTTTAATTAAGCTAGGACCTTACATTACACTAGGCAGATGGGCTTCGATCCCATGACTCTATAGTTAACAGCTACATGCCCTAACCAACAGGCCTCTGCCTAAGACTCCGGTACACGATCAATGTACATCAATGAGCTTGCAACTCACTATGAACTTCACTACAGAGCCGATAAGAAGAGGAATTGAACCTCTGTAAAAAGGACTACAGCCTAACGCTTATACACTCAGCCATCTTACCTGTGACATTCATTAACCGATGATTATTCTCAACCAACCACAAAGATATCGGGACCCTATACCTAATTTTCGGCGCATGAGCCGGGATAGTAGGTACCGCCCTAAGCCTCCTCATCCGAGCAGAACTAGGTCAACCCGGAGCCCTCCTAGGAGACGACCAAGTATACAACGTAGTCGTCACAGCCCATGCCTTTGTAATAATTTTCTTCATAGTCATGCCTATTATAATCGGAGGGTTTGGAAACTGACTAGTTCCTCTAATAATCGGAGCCCCAGACATAGCATTCCCGCGAATAAACAATATAAGCTTCTGACTACTTCCCCCATCATTCCTTCTCCTACTAGCCTCTTCTACTGTCGAAGCAGGGGTTGGTACAGGCTGAACAGTTTACCCCCCACTAGCTGGCAATCTCGCCCACGCCGGAGCCTCCGTCGACCTAGCAATCTTCTCCCTACACCTAGCTGGTATCTCTTCAATTCTAGGAGCAATTAATTTCATCACAACAGCTATCAATATAAAACCCCCAGCCCTATCACAATACCAAACCCCCCTATTCGTATGATCTGTATTAATCACCGCAGTACTTCTTCTCCTTTCCCTTCCCGTACTTGCCGCAGGAATCACAATGCTTCTAACAGACCGTAACCTCAATACTACATTCTTCGACCCGGCAGGAGGAGGCGACCCAGTTCTATACCAACATCTCTTCTGATTCTTTGGTCATCCAGAAGTTTACATTCTGATCCTGCCAGGATTTGGAATCATCTCTCATGTTGTAACCTACTACGCAGGGAAAAAAGAACCATTCGGCTACATAGGGATAGTATGGGCCATGCTGTCCATCGGATTCCTAGGGTTCATCGTATGAGCCCACCACATGTTCACAGTCGGAATGGACGTTGACACCCGAGCATACTTCACATCCGCCACTATAATTATTGCCATCCCAACCGGCATTAAAGTATTCAGCTGACTAGCCACACTCCACGGAGGCGTAATCAAATGAGACCCACCAATACTATGAGCTCTAGGGTTCATCTTCCTATTCACCATCGGAGGACTGACAGGAATCGTCCTAGCAAACTCCTCACTGGACATCGCACTGCATGACACCTACTACGTAGTAGCCCACTTCCACTATGTCCTATCAATAGGAGCAGTGTTTGCAATCCTAGCCGGTTTCACACACTGATTCCCCCTATTTACTGGGTATACTCTCCACTCAACATGAGCCAAAGCCCATTTCGGTGTAATATTCGTAGGAGTCAACCTAACCTTCTTCCCTCAACACTTCCTAGGCCTAGCTGGTATACCACGTCGATACTCAGACTATCCTGATGCCTACACCCTATGAAACACTATCTCCTCAGTAGGATCACTCATCTCTCTAACATCCGTAATCATGCTAGTCTTCATCATCTGAGAAGCCTTCGCATCAAAACGTAAAGTCCTACAACCAGAGCTAACAAGCACCAACGTCGAATGAATCCACGGCTGCCCACCCCCATTCCACACCTTCGAAGAACCGNNCTTTGTCCAAGTCCAAGAAAGGAAGGAGTCGAACCCCCATATGTTGGTTTCAAGCCAACCGCATGAACCACTTATGCTTCTTTCTCATAGAGACGTTAGTAAAACAATTACATAGCCTTGTCAAGACTAAATTGCAGGTGAAACCCCTGCACATCTCTTCATTCAAACATGGCCAACCACTCACAAATTAACTTTCAAGACGCTTCCTCTCCCATCATAGAAGAACTAATAGGATTCCACGACCATGCCATAATAATCGCATTAGCAATCTGCAGCCTAGTGCTTTATCTTCTAACCCACATAATAACAGGAAAACTCTCGTCCAGCACAGTAGACGCACAAGAAATTGAACTAGTCTGAACAATTCTCCCAGCCATAGTTCTAATTACACTCGCCCTACCATCCCTGCGAATTCTATACATGATAGACGAAATCAACGAACCTGACCTAACCCTAAAAGCCATCGGCCACCAATGATACTGAACATACGAATACACCGACCTTAAAGACCTCACATTCGACTCTTACATAATCCCAACATCAGACCTGCCCCTAGGCCACTTCCGTCTATTAGAAGTCGACCACCGCGTTGTAGTCCCAATAAGCTCTACAATCCGAGTAATCGTCACCGCCGATGACGTGCTTCATTCATGAGCAGTCCCAAGCCTAGGAGTAAAAACTGATGCAATCCCAGGACGCTTAAACCAAACTTCCTTCCTCGCCTCCCGACCCGGGGTCTTCTACGGACAGTGCTCAGAAATCTGCGGAGCTAACCACAGCTTCATGCCAATCGTAGTAGAATCAACTCCCCTCGCTAACTTCGAAAGCTGATCCTCTCTAGCAGCCTCCTMATCATTAAGAAGCTATGGACCAGCATTAGCCTTTTAAGCTAAAGAAAGAGGATTACACCCCTCCTTAATGATATGCCTCAACTAAACCCTGCACCTTGATTTTTTATCATGATCATTTCATGACTGACCTTCTCCCTCATTATCCAACCCAAACTTCTCTCATTCGTGTCAATAAACCCTCCATCCAACAAACGACCTGTCGCCCCAAGCACCACCCCCTGAACCTGACCATGAACCTAAGCTTCTTCGACCAATTCTCAAGCCCATCCTTCCTAGGAATCCCACTCATCCTCATCTCAATGACATTTCCAGCCCTCCTAATCCCCTCACTAGACAACCGATGAATCACTAACCGACTCTCAACCCTCCAACTATGATTTGTCAATCTAGTCACAAAACAACTAATAATGCCCTTAGACAAAAAAGGTCATAAATGAGCCCTAATCTTAACATCCCTAATAATCTTCCTGCTACTAATCAACCTCCTAGGCCTACTACCATATACATTCACCCCAACTACCCAATTATCTATAAACTTAGCCCTAGCTTTCCCCCTATGACTTGCTACCCTACTAACAGGCCTGCGAAACCAACCCTCCATCTCGCTAGGACACCTCCTCCCAGAAGGCACTCCAACCCCACTAATCCCTGCCCTAATTTTAATCGAAACGACAAGCCTACTAATCCGACCCCTAGCCCTAGGCGTACGCCTGACAGCTAACCTAACAGCAGGCCACCTGCTTATTCAACTCATCTCCACAGCCACAACAGCCCTACTCCCTACAATACCAGCAGTCTCACTTCTAACCCTATTAGTTCTATTCTTACTGACTATCCTAGAAGTAGCAGTAGCAATGATTCAAGCTTACGTCTTCGTACTCCTACTCAGCCTCTACCTACAAGAGAACATCTAACACCCTCAATGGCACACCAAGCACACTCTTACCACATAGTAGACCCCAGCCCATGACCTATCCTAGGAGCCGCCGCCGCCCTCCTAACCACCTCCGGACTCACAATGTGATTCCACTGAAATTCACCTCAACTCCTTATCTTAGGCCTACTCTCCACTTCTCTAGTCATATTCCAATGATGACGCGACATTGTACGAGAAAGCACATTCCAAGGCCATCACACCCCCACCGTACAAAAAGGCCTGCGATATGGCATGGTCCTATTCATCACATCTGAGGCATTCTTTTTCCTTGGCTTCTTCTGAGCATTCTTCCACTCAAGCCTAGCCCCGACCCCTGAACTAGGAGGGCAATGACCACCCGTTGGAATCAAACCCCTAAACCCTATAGACGTACCACTACTGAACACCGCCATTCTCCTAGCCTCCGGAGTCACTGTGACATGAGCCCACCACAGCATCACAGAAGCCAACCGAAAACAGGCAATCCAGGCACTTACCCTAACCGTTCTCCTAGGCTTCTACTTCACCACTCTACAAGCCATAGAATACTACGAAGCACCATTCTCCATCGCAGACGGAGTCTACGGCTCTACATTCTTTGTCGCCACCGGGTTCCATGGCCTACATGTAATCATCGGTTCCACATTCCTACTAGTATGTCTACTACGTCTAATTAAATACCACTTCACATCAGGACATCACTTCGGATTCGAAGCAGCCGCCTGATATTGACATTTCGTAGACGTCGTATGACTATTCCTCTACATCTCTATCTACTGATGAGGATCTTACTCTTCTAGTATATTCATTACAATCGACTTCCAATCCTTAAAATCTGGTTTAAACCCAGAGAAGAGTAATGAACATAATCCTATTTATACTAACCCTATCACTTGCCCTAAGCATCTTACTAACCGCACTAAACTTTTGACTAGCCCAAATAAACCCAGACTCAGAAAAACTATCCCCCTACGAATGTGGATTTGACCCCCTAGGATCCGCTCGACTTCCATTCTCAATCCGATTCTTCCTAGTAGCTATCCTATTTCTCCTATTCGACCTAGAAATTGCCCTTCTCCTCCCACTTCCATGAGCCATCCAACTAGAATCCCCCACTACCACTTTAATATGAACCTCCTTCCTCCTCCTCCTACTAACGCTAGGACTAATTTACGAATGAATCCAAGGGGGATTAGAATGGGCAGAATAACAGAAAGTTAGTCTAATCAAGACGGTTGATTTCGGCTCAACAAATTATAGCTCACGCCCTATAACTTTCTTCATGTCCTACCTCCACCTCAGTTTCTACTCAGCCTTCACCTTAAGCAGCCTAGGATTGGCTTTCCACCGCACTCACCTAATTTCAGCCCTACTATGTCTAGAAAGCATGATGCTATCCATATACGTAGCACTTGCCATATGACCCATCCAAATACAATCATCATCCTCTACCGTCCTGCCAATTATCATACTGACATTCTCCGCCTGCGAGGCCGGCACAGGCCTAGCCCTACTAGTAGCCTCCACCCGGACCCACGGCTCAGACCACCTGCACAACTTCAACCTTCTACAATGCTAAAAATCATCATTCCAACTGCTACCCTTCTACCCTTAGTCTTCGTGTCCCCACTCAAACACCTATGAACTAACATCACACTGCACAGCCTACTCATTGCCACTATCAGCCTACAATGACTAACGCCCACATACTACCCAAACAAAGGCCTAACCCCATGAACTTCAATTGACCAAATCTCCTCTCCCCTATTAGTCCTCTCATGCTGACTCCTACCCCTCATAATCATAGCAAGCCAAAACCACTTAGAACAAGAACCCACTATCCGTAAACGAATCTTCGCCACAACAGTAGTCCTAGCTCAACTATTCATTCTTTTAGCCTTCTCAGCCTCAGAATTAATACTCTTCTACATCGCATTCGAAGCAACCCTCATCCCTACCCTCATCCTCATTACACGATGAGGAAACCAACCAGAACGACTAAACGCTGGCATTTACCTCCTATTCTATACACTAGCCAGCTCACTACCTCTACTAATCGCTATCCTACACCTACAAAACCAAATCGGTACACTCTACCTTCCCATACTAAAATTATCACATCCAACATTAAACTCCTCCTGATCCGGGCTAATCGCAAGCCTCGCACTCCTCCTAGCCTTCATGGTCAAAGCCCCCCTGTACGGCCTACACCTATGACTCCCCAAAGCCCATGTAGAAGCTCCCATTGCCGGCTCCATACTACTTGCCGCCCTATTACTAAAACTAGGGGGCTACGGCATTATACGAATCACAATCCTGGTGAACCCAGCATCAAACAACCTACACTACCCATTCATCACCCTAGCCCTATGAGGAGCACTAATAACCAGCGCAATCTGCCTACGACAAATCGACTTAAAATCACTAATTGCCTACTCCTCTGTCAGCCACATAGGACTAGTCGTAGCTGCAACCATAATCCAAACCCAATGAGCATTCTCAGGAGCAATAATCCTAATAATCTCACACGGCCTAACCTCCTCAATACTATTCTGCCTAGCCAACACCAACTACGAACGAACCCACAGCCGAATCCTCCTACTTACACGGGGACTCCAACCCCTACTACCTCTCATGGCAACCTGATGACTCCTAGCAAACCTAACCAACATAGCTCTCCCCCCAACAACTAACCTCATAGCAGAACTAACCATCGTCATCGCACTATTCAACTGATCCGCCTTCACAATCCTCCTAACAGGAGCAGCAATCCTCCTCACCGCCTCATACACCCTATACATACTAACAATAACACAACGAGGCGGACTTCCATCCCACATCACCTCCATCCAAAACTCCTCCACTCGGGAACATCTCCTCATAGCCCTACACATGATCCCAATACTACTCCTGATCCTCAAACCTGAACTAATCTCCGGTACTCCTATATGCAAGTATAGTTTCAATCAAAACATTAGACTGTGATCCTAAAGATAGAAGTTAAACCCTTCTTACCTGCCGAGGGGAGGTTAAACCAGCGAGAACTGCTAACTCTTGAATCTGAGCATAAAACCTCAGTCCCCTTACTTTCAAAGGATAATAGTAATCCAATGGTCTTAGGAGCCACTCATCTTGGTGCAAATCCAAGTGAAAGTAATGGACCTATCCCTAACTCTAAGCACATTCATACTCCTAACCTTAGCAATCCTCTCTACCCCCATTCTATTCCCACTACTCTCGCCTAAATTCAAAAACACCCCCATCTCCATCACAAACACAGTTAAAACTTCATTCCTAATCAGCCTAATCCCTATAACAATTCACATCTACTCAGGAACGGAGAGCCTAATCTCTCTATGAGAATGAAAATTCATCATAAACTTCAAAATCCCTATCAGCCTAAAAATAGACTTCTACTCCCTCACTTTCTTCCCAATCGCACTATTCGTCTCATGATCAATCCTACAATTCGCAACATGGTACATAGCCTCAGACCCCTATATTACAAAATTCTTCACCTACCTGCTGTTCTTCCTAATAGCAATACTTATCCTAATTATCGCTAACAACCTATTCGTCCTATTCATCGGCTGAGAAGGAGTCGGAATCATATCCTTCCTCCTAATTAGCTGATGACACGGACGAGCAGAAGCTAATACCGCTGCCCTACAAGCCGTACTATACAACCGAGTCGGTGACATTGGCCTTATCCTCTGCATAGCATGACTAGCATCCGCCACAAACACCTGAGAAATTCAACAACTACCATCCCCTTCCCAAACCCCAACACTTCCCCTCCTAGGCCTAATTCTAGCTGCAACCGGAAAATCCGCCCAATTCGGCCTACACCCTTGGCTTCCAGCCGCCATAGAAGGACCTACTCCCGTATCCGCCCTACTCCACTCCAGCACAATAGTAGTAGCTGGAATCTTCCTACTAATTCGAACTCACCCCTTATTTAACAACAACCAAACTGCCCTAACTCTCTGCCTCTGCCTAGGAGCCCTATCCACCCTATTCGCAGCCACATGCGCCCTCACCCAAAATGACATCAAAAAAATTATCGCCTTCTCCACCTCAAGCCAGTTAGGCCTAATAATAGTTACAATTGGACTAAACCTCCCCGAACTCGCCTTCCTTCACATCTCAACCCATGCATTCTTCAAAGCCATACTTTTCCTGTGCTCAGGATCCATCATCCACAACCTAAACGGCGAACAAGACATTCGAAAAATAGGAGGACTCCAAAAAATAATACCCACTACCACCTCATGCCTAACCATCGGGAATCTGGCCCTAATAGGAACACCCTTCCTGGCAGGATTCTACTCAAAGGACCAAATCATCGAAAGCCTAAACACCTCCTATCTAAACACTTGAGCCCTACTACTAACCCTACTAGCCACATCTTTCACCGCAGTGTACACAATCCGTATAACCGTACTCGTACAAACCGGCTTCGTCCGAATTTCCCCCCTAACCCCAATAAATGAAAACAACCCCGCAGTAACCTCACCCATCACCCGACTTGCATTAGGAAGCATCACAGCAGGCTTCCTCATCACTTCATTCATCATCCCAACAAAAACACCCACAATAACCATACCCCTATCCATCAAAATAACAGCCTTAGTAGTAACCGCCCTAGGAATTGCCCTAGCCCTAGAAATCTCAAAAATAGCCCAAACCCTCCTCCCCACAAAACAAACTACCTTCTCAAACTTCTCTACATCCCTAGGATACTTCAATCCCCTAATCCACCGCCTAAGCATGTCTAACCTCCTCAGCGGAGGACAAAACATCGCCTCCCACCTAATTGACTTATCCTGATACAAAATCCTAGGACCAGAAGGACTGGCTAGTCTACAACTAACAGCAACCAAAACCGCCACTTCCCTCCACTCAGGCCTAATCAAAGCCTACCTAGGAACATTCGCCCTTTCCATCATCATCATCCTTATATCCTCATACAGAAACCTAATGGCCCTCAATCTTCGTAAAAACCACCAAATCCTAAAAGTCATCAATAACGCCCTGATTGACCTGCCCACACCACCAAACATCTCAACATGATGAAACTTCGGGTCTCTACTGGGTATCTGCCTAATTACTCAAATTGTTACCGGTCTTCTGCTGGCCACACACTACACAGCAGACACCAACCTAGCTTTCTCCTCTGTAGCCCATATATGCCGCGACGTACAATTCGGCTGACTAATCCGCAACCTCCACGCAAACGGAGCCTCCTTCTTCTTCATCTGCATCTACCTACACATCGGCCGAGGAATCTACTACGGCTCATACCTAAACAAAGAAACCTGAAACATCGGAGTAATCCTCCTCCTAACCCTCATAGCAACCGCATTCGTAGGCTACGTACTACCATGAGGACAAATAYCATTCTGAGGAGCTACAGTAATTACAAACCTATTCTCAGCAATCCCATACATTGGACAAACACTAGTAGAATGAGCCTGAGGAGGGTTCTCTGTCGACAACCCAACACTCACTCGATTCTTCGCCCTCCACTTCCTCCTCCCCTTCGTGATCGTAGGCCTCACACTAGTTCACCTCACCTTCCTCCACGAAACTGGGTCCAACAATCCAACAGGAGTCCCCTCAGACTGTGACAAAATCCCATTCCACCCTTACTACACCGTAAAAGATATCCTAGGCTTCGCACTGATAATCTCCCTGCTCGTCTCCCTAGCTCTATTCTCCCCCAACCTACTAGGAGACCCAGAAAATTTCACGCCAGCCAACCCCCTAGTAACACCCCCTCACATCAAACCCGAATGATACTTCCTATTCGCTTACGCCATCCTACGATCTATCCCTAACAAACTTGGAGGTGTTCTAGCCCTAGCTGCTTCAATCCTCGTACTATTCCTAATACCTCTGCTCCACACATCCAAACTACGATCAATAACCTTCCGCCCCATCTCCCAAGTCCTATTCTGAGCCCTAGTTGCAAACGTCCTCATTCTAACATGAGTGGGAAGCCAACCAGTAGAACACCCATTCATCATCATTGGCCAACTAGCCTCACTCTCCTACTTCACCATCATTCTAGTCCTATTCCCCATCGCGGCCGCGCTAGAAAATAAACTACTAAATCTCTAATCAACTCTAATAGTTTATAAAAACATTGGTCTTGTAAGCCAAAGATTGAAGACTAAACCCCTTCTTAGAGTTACACCACACTCCATTACACCATCAGGAAGAAAGGACTCAAACCTTCATCACCAACTCCCAAAGCTGGCATTTTAACCTAAACTACTCCCTGACCTTCCCCCTAAACAGCCCGAATCGCTCCCCGAGACAACCCCCGCACAAGTTCCAACACCACAAACAAAGTCAATAACAGCCCTCACCCCCCAATCAAAAGCAACCCTACCCCCTCTGAGTAAAGAACAGCCACCCCACTAAAATCTGACCGAACAGACAACAATCCCCCATTATTAACCGTTCCATCTCCCCCCAATAGACCCAACGCACCTCCCACAGCAAGACCCACTAACACAACAAACCCTATCCCAAAACCATAACCAACAACCCCTCAACTTACCCAAGACTCCGGATACGGATCCGCTGCCAACGAAACCGAATAAACAAACACCACCAACATTCCCCCTAAATAAACCATCACAAGTACCAAAGACACAAAAGAAACCCCCAAACTCACCAACCAACCACACCCTGCAACAGCCGCAATCACCAGCCCTAAAACCCCATAATATGGGGATGGATTAGACGCAACTGCCAAACCCCCTAAAGCAAAACACACTCCTAAAAATAAAACAAACTCTATCATAAGTTCCTACTCGGCCTTTCTCCGAGATTTACGGCCTGAAAAGCCGTCGTTAAAAAATTTAACTACAAGAAC